ATATAAAAAAATAAGGATTCGAGTCGTGATTAATTATTTGATATTTCAGTATGTATACGTACGTATACAGGGTCATCTTTTCTGTAGTTTCGATAGAAGGATTCGATTCCTCTACCAATGCAGTCAACTCCATTTGTTAGAACAGCTTCCATTGAGTCTCTGCACCTATCCTTTTTTGATTCTCGCTTTCTGAACCCTTGTTTTTTGAACACAGGATTTGGCTCAGGATTGCCCATTTTTAATTCCAGGGTTTCTCTGAATTTGGAAGTTACCACTTAGTAGGTTTCCATACCAAGGCTCAATCCAATCAAGTCCGTAGCGTCTACCAATTTCGCCATATCCCCCTTATGAGGCCGAGATCTCATTGTGATCCCCCCTCTTATGTTGGAACCCTTGAATTCATTAGATACCGATTCCTATATCGAAAAAGTGTCTGCTCCTATTTCTTACCCATCTTCTTTCATCTCTATCGGTGGGCCAGTATTTGGTCCAATCGGAAATGATTCTATCATTGATGTATCTGCAATTCAATATGGATGGATATATCCCACATATACATGTCTCTCTCCCTCTCATTTTTCCCGCGCGATTGGGAATACTGGAACGGTCGATATTCATTCTTCTTTTTTTTTTCGTCCTATCTCCTCCCTTTCCGAATGAAACCAGAGGAATGTCTCATTATGATCTGAATTGCATTCTTATCTTATCCTTTCCTTAGGACCGATCCGCTCTAATCTAATAGAATTTAGAATTAATAGAATCTGCTATAACTAATATGGATATAGTTATATATAATTATTTCAAATGTAATATTTTGCATTTAAAGAAAAAAAATTCGAAATCAAAGAAATAGAAATTTCTAATAATAAAATTTCTAATCTAATAATAATAGAAAATATAATAAGAATTAATAGAATGATAATATAAATCACTCGAATTTTCAATAAAAATTCTATATAGTTATAGTTATATTCTAATATATAAGAATATTCTTATGATATTAATTAATCATTTTTAATGGAATAGAATTCGATTCTTCATTCTATTAATATTAATTATTATATAGTTAAGATTCCGGTAGTTTACCGAATTCCTATGCACTATTTCTGTTATGTGAGCCCGCTTAGCTCAGAGGTTAGAGCATCGCATTTGTAATGCGATGGTCATCGGTTCGATTCCGATAGCCGGCTTTTCTCTATTTGTCCGATTTTTTCCATGATTGATAATGTCTCCTTGAGATCAAGGAATATTGAAAAGACTCCTCCCTTTTTTCTTTTACAAATGTCGGGTCACCGATCTATTATGTCGCGGGAACTTACAACTATGAATAAAAAACTGATTGGAGCAGTGAAATCTCTACAGAACAAATCAAGAAAAGGATCCTTAACTTCCTATATATACAAAATAATCCGGATATTGATACAATTCATCATTCTTCTTTGTAGTACTTCAGTAGATTTATCTTCGTTTATCGTTTAGTTCAGTCTGACTTAGGTTTATTCTGTAAAATGAAATTTCAATAAAATAAATAAAAAAATAAGGGGGGGAGTCTTTATGTCTCGTTACCGAGGGCCTCGTTTCAAAAAAATACGTCGTCTGGGAGCTTTACCGGGACTAACTAGTAAAAGACCTAGACCGGGAAGTGATCTTAGAAACCAATCGCGTTCCGGGAAAAGATCTCAATATCGTATTCGTCTAGAAGAAAAACAAAAATTGCGTTTTCATTATGGTCTGACAGAGCGACAATTGCTTAGATATGTTCGTATAGCTGGAAAAGCCAAAGGGTCAACAGGGCAGGTTTTACTACAACTACTTGAGATGCGTTTGGATAACATCCTTTTTCGATTGGGTATGGCTTCGACCATTCCCGGAGCCAGGCAATTAGTTAACCATAGACATATTTTAGTTAATGGCCGTATAGTAAATATCCCAAGTTATCGCTGCAAACCCCGAGATATTATTACTACGAGAGATGAACAAAGATCCAGAGCTTTGATTCAAAATTATATTGATTCATCCCCCCACGAGGAATTGGCAAAACATTTGACTTTTCACTCATCCCAATATAAAGGATTAGTAAACCAAATAATAGATAGTAAATGGATCGGTTTGAAAATCAATGAGTTGCTAGTCGTAGAATATTATTCTCGTCAGACTTGAACCTAACTAAAATAACAAAGCTTCGGGCAATTTTGCCCCCCCTTTTTCGCCAAAGTCAAGTAAATAAGGGGTTTGATCCGGATTTTTCTCCCACTCACGTATCACAAATGGATCAGCAGTGAGATTTTCATTCTTTTCCACTCTTTCCGGCATTTTCCATACCACAGTAATTAGGAAGAATCTCTATCAAATAAAGGTCTTACTGTTGGAATAATGGTATCAATTGTTATTTGATACATTGCGGTTGGTAACGTTGGTGAATTAGGTGAAGGTACGGAAAGAGAGGGATTCGAACCCTCGGTAAACAAAAGTCTACATAGCAGTTCCAATGCTACGCCTTGAACCACTCGGCCATCTCTCCTACATAATCTTATGATTATGACCCAGAAACCGAGTGAATAGCGAGTCATTCATATTATTGCAATACAGGTACGACCGATCAATTAAATTCTAAATAGAAAACTTTTCGTCAAAGAAAGATCTTCCGTAGGCTCGAGGGATACAAAAAAACTTCTCGAGTTCTCAGAATCCGTAGGAAAAATTCCTTGATTCCTCAACTTCGATAAAATAGTAATAATTGGTATACTACTCAATTTGAATGAAATCCAATCGGATTCAAATATTTCCTATCTATCCCTGTCCAAAAGGGACAATTTGAGTGGAAGGTCCACATCCTTTTTTTTAGAATGAGTCTGTTTGTTTTTATGTGATTTCGTACTGTACAATTCCTTTGTTTGTGGGATCATTTTCCCTCGAGGGGGAATGAGAAGAATTATCGAATGGACTGTTAACTATGCCTAGATCTCGGATAAATGGAAATTTTATTGATAAGACCTCTTCAATTGTAGCCAATATCTTATTACGAATAATTCCGACAACTTCAGGAGAAAAGGAGGCATTTACCTATTACAGAGATGGTGCGATTTGATTCTTTTTTTTTTTTATTTATTTACCGCCCTCAGTCTTATGAGAAAGAGACATGATTCGGGATACAAAGAAAAAAGATTCTTGAAATAAACCTACGCTTGATGAAGGTGAAGTTAGTTTGGAGATAGAACAATTCCTTCTGTCGTGTATCCCCGATTGATGCAGCCTCAGATGCTTCAATTGTCGATTCTAGTATTGAGCGAAAGGTTAACCTATAGGTTCTGTATTGCAGGTCAATACTACTTCACTAGTACCAATAGGCCGCATAGAGGAAGAAGCACTACACCTAGGAATCAACAACACGAAAACTTTGTTATAAATTACTCCTTTTCCTTATCGGGATCGGGACTAACAAGAATGGTTGGGACAACAAACATCCATCTCGTTCGTACTTTGGATACCCGTATAACCATCGAAGATCGTTGAAGTGACTAATTCCTGGAAATAGGGGGCGTTGAGGACAAAGAAATTGTTGGAGTTACCATTTCTATCTAGCACCAACACGCTTGGTGTTAAGAAAAGACAGACCTCTTGCAGGAAGGATGGCTAGAGATTTCTTGTAAAAACACCAGCCCCTGTCAGTTCATAATCAAAATATTTCAATCTTTTTTGATTCCATGGATTATTTCCCTTATTACTATGCACAGAAGGGAGGAGCCGTATGAGATGAAAATCTCACGTACGGTTCTGGAACGGAGATTCTTTGAATAGAATGAACGACCGTAACGGATGTCGGCTCAATCCGAAGGAAATTATGCGGAAGCTTTACAAAATTATTATGAAGCTACGCGACCAGAAATTGATCCCTATGATCGAAGTTATATACTCTATAACATAGGCCTTATCCACACAAGCAACGGAGAACATACGAAGGCTTTGGAATATTATTTCCGGGCACTCGAACGAAACCCATTCTTACCACAAGCTTTTAATAATATGGCTGTGATCTGTCATTACGTGCGACTATCTCCACTATAGAAAGAAGGAAAGAAAGATCAAATCTTCTAGTAAATACTAGAAACAAAATAGGCTTTCTACATATGCATCGTTCAAAGCAACGATTTTTATCAGCTGTAGCAAAGAAAGAGACTTCATACGAGCCGAAATATGAAGAAATAGGTATGGCCTATATACTAGATTCTATGGATAAAGGATCTAATTGATGGAGGAAGCACCGTAAAGATCAATTAGCGAGGTTTGGGGGCCGATACAATAAGAACTGCTTACTTATGTCATGATATGAGATAAAAGTTAGGAATCAACTTATGTAATAGAGTCGATCTACTAAGGTATTGAGCAGCGGTGTAGCATCAGATCCCAAAGATAGTAAGTCCTTTCTTTCTTCTGGAGGAAAGTCCTTTTCAAAGATTCTATATGACTTTCTATATGAAACCGAGATAGTTACCTTTCAGAAAATTCTAACGATAGGGGTAGATACCTATGTTCTTCTGAAGGTGGGAGAAAAGATAAAACTGATTATTGATCAAAATTAGAGTTTGAAACTCATGTAATTAACCTCTTCTGGTTAACCCGAGAAAAAAAAAAATGGGATAGATTTACGAGAAATCTTATTCAGTTAGATATGGTAGATTAAGATGGGACACCAAAAGAATTGATTGCTGAGCCGTATGAGGTAGGAAACTCTCAAGTACGGTTCTAAGGGAAGGAATTGACCCACCTATTCCGGCCGGGGAGAACAGGCCATTCGACAGGGAGATTCTGAAATTGCGGAGGCTTGGTCCGATCAAGCTGCTGAATATTGGAAACAAGCTATAGCGCTTACTCCAGGTAATTATATTGAAGCACATAATTGGTTGAAGATCACAAGGCGGTTCGAATAAGAACACTCTCTTTTTTAATTCATTAACTCTCTTTTTTAATTCATTATAATATTGGATCCATCAATCAAATAA